CCCACCCCCCGAGTATATGCTTCAACAGGAATCACACAAGGGTCGATTAGAAACCTCTGGAAAAATGACCGCCCGTAACCCAGCAGATAAAGTACATTATATAGTCCGTTTTAGGGATTGGCGACTTACCCATTCAGTGACTTTAGCACTGGACGCTCCCAAAATGGGTACTGTCGAGTCGGGGGAATTCAATAATAGACGCCTGCCTTCCTTCGCCTTTCAGGGCCTATCCGAAAGAGAATCCAGTACTTCTTGGTCGTGAATATCTGAACTGGTTGTTCGCTGTTCAAGAATTCTTGTTTAGGCAGTTCATACCATCCATACATAGTGTATTGATCTAAGATTTCAATTCTTCCGTGTTTCAGCAGTAGCATATTGTTCCATGAAAAAATTTTGCATGTCATCCGGGAAAAGCCATCTTTTTCTCACCAATGTCTTTTGCATTTGATCCAATAGTGTTCTGTTAGATAGGAACAGATTTGATAAATACTGATAACTCTCGGATAGAGTATTAGAACGGAAAGATCCATTAGAACTATTGGTTCTTCTAAGCCATCTCCGGCGATGATTCAACCCTTCGAAGCGCTTTTCTTGCGTCTCCTCGAAAATCCAGCTTTTTCTCATAGATTTGATTTCGGAAGTAATAAACCACTTTAATATCTCTTCATCTGCATCTGCAAAGAATTCTCGATGTGAAAACATAGAGGCAAGGGCCGGATCTTCGGATAGGACAAAGAATGGATTTCCAGGGTTCCAAATGAATTGGCTTATTCGAAAAAGGACTTGTTCTTTGGAAATTCGAATTCTAGCTCGTGTCAGGTATATACTCTGCAAGAACGCCTCGTAAAACTTATCACCGACTTCATAATTAAACCTGTCAAATTGAGGTTCAAACCCATCGTTATCTTGATCGTCAAGCTTATAATACACACCCCTCTCCTTCTTTTGCTCATCCGCTTCAAGAGGATTAGGATTCGGTTCAACTTCATCTTCATCATAATACGAATCATTCTCTTGATCATTCTCTTCAAGCTCATCCTCTTCATAGTCCGCAAGAACGAACTGGATCTGCTTGGCCCAAAATGAACTGGACCAATAGGGAACTCCCAATTCATTGTCATTGGTCCTTTCGACCCAATCAAATAGAAAGCCCCAAGGGGACCATATTCTAGGAGCCCAAACTATGAAATTGGAGAACATCTTCTGCGGGTTGACTTTTTCCCCCGCTACAAACACCTCCTCCGATTCATAGATAAATTTCTGATCAATCATAGATTGAAATCCATTTTGTATCATATCTGAGGGATTCCTTGGTTCGGGCCGAAGAAGCAATGGCACTCGATCCTTATCAAACTGACTGCAATCTTTTTCTGTCCGTGAGCATCCCTCTAGATCTGTCCGTGAGAATCCCTCTAGAATGCCTTCTATTTCTAATAGGCCATGAACTAGATCAAAATCATTCTCAACGAGTCTACCATAAGCGATCCTATTGTTTTCCTCTGGTTCGGGTGGAGACCAAAGATCTTGAGCGACCGATCCGGCAGAACAATTCAAAAGATAAAGAAGTATCGTTAATTTCTTCGTGCTCATTCCAAGTTCGACGTACGAGCTGTACAAATAAAAATCCCCTTCGTTACAGAATGTCTTCTGCAAATAGATAGATATCGGATCTATGGGGCAATTATTTAGAAGTAAATTTTGTGCGACAGCCCTTCCTATCTGATAGAAAAGGAGCCGAGAATTCTGAACCGGTATTACATGGGCTCGCAAATCCCAAGTTTGTCTATGACGAGCGAATCTAATTGTATTTTCGTCTATAATTGATTTCCCATGTGAAATACTAATCGATAGGGCCTCATTGGTAAGTGCTATAAGATCTTGTGCATTGGAACCCATGGTTATGGCCGCGAATCCATTAGCCTGGAACGCTTTTTTTTCCAAGCGAAATCCCCTAGTATATGAAAGAGTGAAAAAGTGCTTTCGTTGTTGTGGAATAAGAGGCCTTCGTACCTTAATGCACGTATCTAATCTATGCGGAGCTATTAGAGAGGGATCCACGAATTGGGGAAAATGGGTCGAAGCAATAACAAGACTATTTCCAGTGGAAGATCTTTCACAATCCCAGGAGAGAAGGTTCACTAATAGCTCGAGGGAGAAGGAACCCGAATCCCTAAAATGCAGCTCATGAATGTTTGGAATCCATATTATGCAAGGAGAGATTGCTTTTGTTAATTCGATTTGAAGGCTGATATAAAATTGGGCTACGCGCCACACCGTGTCCATCTCCTCAGTTAGCGCATCCATCCTAGTTAGCTGTTCCAGCTCCATATTAATCTTATCGTCATGAGCATCTCTCTCCTCAAAACTATAGATACTAGGATCAAAATCAATATCCATATCGTCAAAAACATGAATATCTTGATTAATAGCCTCAATAGGGTCACGAGCATCAATAAAAATCTCGATCTCATCATCACTGGCATCACTGTCATCATCATCA